TTCAATTGAACAAAAAATCCAATCCGAACTCAAACGCGGATTTCTATTTTGTTCGAAAAATCCGAGAATCTAGACTTGATCGCCGTGTCGTAAGACAAAAAAATAAAGAATCGGGGAAGAAGAAATCTTTTTTTTTGAAGGCGTTCGCTTATTTTGACAACTTTATCTATCCTATTTTATCATACTAATTTCTACTCTACCTTCTCGGAGTTCATACCCCAGGGAACTTTATTTATTAAAAAATCCGATGCATTTATTTCAATATCCTTATTTTATGATCTCATTGGAAATCATATAAAGACAATCCCTATTTGATATAGCTATTTGTGCAAGTATTTTACGATTAAGAAGCAATTGTCTCTCGTACAGATTGTGTATGAATCTACTATAACTATAGGATAGTTTGGTATCGCGAATTACTGCATTTATGCGAGTGATCCATAAACGACGAAAATCTCTCTTTTGCCTATCTCTATCCCGATGAGCCGAAACCAAAGCTCTTATTTTCTGTTGAGTAATCGTGCGAGTAAGTCTTGAATGAGCTCCTCGAAAGCTTGATGCAAATAAACGAATTTTTGTTCTACGTCTCCGAGCTATATATCCTCGTCTAATTCTGGTCATTGAATAAATGAAACTTTGATGAATAACTAATTGATTTCCTTTCTTTCAGTTATTCTTTTCCCCTTTCCTAGTTTATTAATAACAAAACGAATTCTTCCAATGTATAAAAAAAAAATTCTAATGGCTTTTGCTACTCTAACCTTCCCAACCACGATTTTTTATTTTTTTTTTTTTTTTTACATTTCGCCTCGAAATACTCAATTTGATTGATACTTAGTATCAATCAAATTGAGTAAATAAAAAAGGGTAGTAAATATAAGTGAATAAATAGTGGGTTCCATCGTTTCTATGGTTATTTCTTAAACGGTGAGGTCCTCTCTATACACCGGAGCCCCTTCCTTCATTTAATCAATGCTATTGGTAACTTGTACAGTTCACACTCTTTGGCTCTACCCATGAATTATCCAGCAATAGGTCTTTCACAATGAGATCCACCTATACAGTAACGGTATTAAATTATGAAGATTAGCTGGCTGGTTAGCTGACCTTGTTAGTCCGTTCTTGCAAAAGTAGAGGTATAGTCTTTCTGCTTTTTAAATAGACTTTTCCCCGCTTAATGGCTAGCCATTAAATTTACTAGCAATGGGGAATTTTTTCTCATCTTAAATTGAAAATTGAGGTGATTAGATTTGCACCAATGGGAACCATAAATTTCATACACAATAAAAGGAAATAATAGATCTTTTTTATTTTTAGATAGTGAATGGTTTTTTTCCATTCTAGCCTATTCATTGTTATTGATCATTGATACTGGAAAAATTCTGTTCTTTTTTTATCCAGTCCATGACCGGAACGAGTCGCACATACACCCTAGTACATGTTCCTCGGCGCTGAGGACATCCCCCAAGAGCAGGGGATTTCGTGACATTTCGGATTGGCTGTCTTGTGTTTCTAATAAGTTGTTTGATAGTTGGCATGCTAAATCATATACATAATAGGCTGGTTTAGATCGATCCTAACCGGATGATTCTAAATTACTTCTATTTAATAGAATCGAATATTAAACCCGATAAAAAATAAGAAAAGAATATAAAAAAAATCTCAATAGAAAATCTTTCATTGCCAATTTTTGTGCAATCTCTTCGATTTTTTATTCAACCGCTACAAGATCAACAATTCCATGAGCTTGGGCTTCTGTTGCTGACATAAAAACATCTCTTTCCATGTCTTCGGATACAACCCATAAAGGTTTGCCCGTTCTTTGTGCATAAACCCTTGTGAGGATTTCGCGCAGTTTCAGTAGTTCTTCCGCTTCCAGGATAAATTCTCCCGTTTGTGCTTCATAAAACGAGGCAGCGGGTTGATGAATCATTACCCTGATGATATAACATAATAAAGAGTTTCTCTATCTCGCATGGGTGAGACGAGAAGAAGATATAAATAATAAAATAATAAGAAAAAAAGAATTGAACAACCGTACAGGCATCTTTTGCACATTGCATACGGCTTTACAATGGAATTCAAATTCACTTTTACCTTCTATCGAAGAAAGATATAGGGTCTATCAGACCCAGATCAGTAAATGATCCAATTACCACCCTTCTTTTTAGAGAAGTTAAAAAATACTATGATGGTTCTGTTGCTTTATATATTTATTTCGTCTGTGATTTAGCAATCCCAACGTTTCTTTTTTTTATTTAGTTTGAAATAAAATAAGGAAAAAATAATATTGTTTTTTTGTACTCTTTCATGATATAAATATTGTTATGTTAAGAGCCTTCAGGTTGAAAGTGAAAACAAAAAAAAGAAAGTTTGTGACGCTGAAATGGGTTCCCAATAGATAAGATCAAATTGGAAATACCCTTTATCCCATATCTCATACTACTCTGTCGATACATAATCGAATGTTTTGAAAAAAACAATAAAAAGAATTTTCTCATATCGAATTTGAGGTGCCATGCTATTATTACTTAATATTCATATTTCATATGGCGAAGGCATAGTTCTCTTTTTTCTTTCAAATAAAAAACTCATTGGCGCCAAGCGTGAGGGAATGCTAGACGTTTGGTAATCTCTCCTCCAACCAGGATAAAAGATCCCATTGAAGCGGCTAATCCCATGCATACTGTTTGTATATCTGGTCGTACAAATTGCATAGTATCATAAATAGCTACTCCGGGTATTACCCATCCGCCAGGAGAGTTTATAAACAAATACAGATCTTTGGTATCATTCTCTATACTGAGATATATCATAAGACCAATAAGTTGATTCGAGATCTCGCTATCAACCTCTTGGCCTAAAAAAAGTAATCTTTCTCGATAAAGTCGGTTGATTAGGATAAAATTGTATCCCTTATGAGCCGTACATGCGCCTTTTGATGCATACGGTTCAACAAAAATCACGAAAAAAAAAATCAATGTGTAAATTCCAGCCCTCTTTCTTTTTTCATAGCAGGCTTTTTATAACTTCTAATGAAGGGGCTTTTTCTTCCATTTTTCAAGAAAGATTCGTTTTTGCTCGTTTTTCTATAATATAAAAATAATCCACTAAACTCATCGAACTAACTTCTCATTGATGTATTGTTTCATCGCGATCCAATCAAAATCACGATGTTATTTTCTTGTTTCTGAATGGGCTTCTTCAATTCTTTTAGGTTTATGCTCTACTCCGAGTACAGATCTGCCCTATTTTGATTTGCACATATAGGACAAATGCCTCTAATACCACGTCTTTTTGCATAGAATCATTTATGATACAAGTAGTAATCATAGATAAATATATTACCAATTGGTTTTTTTCTAAACGGAGCCTGAATACTTCATTTTATTGGTTCAATCAAGCCAACCATAAATTATTCTAATTGATAATATTAATTCTGGATACCTCCCCAAAATGGATCAAATTGCACTTCATTACATTTCACGCTCCACATTTGTGATAATCCATTTTTTGGGGCGAAAGGGAGGATCTCTCAATCGGGGGAGAGAATGGGGAAATCCCATATGGCCCAATATATCTGACAAGTCGCACTATACGTCAACCCAAGATGCATCGTCCTCTCCAGGACTTCTAAAAGGTACTTTTGGAACACCAATAGGCATAAAATGAAAAAAATTAAGTACTATATTTCACTTTAATGTGGAAGCGTAACAATGGGTTTATTATCTTAATACGATTGGCTTTTAGCATATTTTATTCATAGATTGGATAAGTTCATAGAATAAAGTAAAACAAAATGAATAAAGGAAAATTCTTACGAATAAGTCCTTTGAATCATGAAAAAATCTGGATGTATTTGCTCATGGAAAATGGGATCAACCCCCATTGCGTATTAGTACTTATCGGGTATAGAATAGATCTGCTTCTCTTTGTTCGTAGGAACAAAGAATTGTTCTTCCATTATTACTAAAAGAATAGAACAAATATTAATCCTTTCTCCGAGATAATCCACTGAAAAGGTGAAGTCATAGCATAGTTTTTTCCAATGCAATAAAGTTACATAGTGTCTATTTTTTGTTGATAAAGGGGAATTTCCATGGGTTTGCCTTGGTATCGTGTTCATACTGTCGTATTGAATGATCCTGGTCGTTTACTTTCTGTCCATATAATGCATACAGCTCTGGTTGCTGGTTGGGCTGGTTCGATGGCTTTATATGAATTAGCAGTTTTTGATCCCTCTGACCCCGTTCTTGATCCAATGTGGAGACAAGGCATGTTTGTTATACCTTTCATGACTCGTTTAGGAATAACCAATTCATGGGGCGGTTGGAGTATCACAGGGGGTACTATAACGAATCCGGGTATTTGGAGTTACGAAGGTGTGGCCGGTGCGCATATTGTGTTTTCCGGCTTGTGCTTTTTGGCAGCTATCTGGCATTGGGTGTATTGGGATCTAGAAATCTTTTGTGATGAACGTACAGGAAAACCTTCTTTGGATTTGCCCAAGATTTTTGGAATTCATTTATTTCTGTCAGGGGTGGCTTGCTTTGGTTTTGGCGCATTCCATGTAACAGGATTGTATGGTCCTGGAATATGGGTGTCCGACCCTTATGGACTAACCGGAAAGGTACAAGCTGTAAATCCAGCGTGGGGTGTGGAAGGTTTTGATCCTTTTGTTCCGGGAGGAATAGCCTCTCATCATATTGCAGCGGGCACATTGGGCATATTAGCAGGCCTATTCCATCTTAGTGTCCGTCCGCCCCAACGTCTATACAAAGGATTACGTATGGGTAATATTGAAACCGTCCTTTCCAGTAGTATCGCTGCTGTCTTTTTTGCAGCTTTTGTAGTTGCTGGAACTATGTGGTATGGTTCAGCAACTACCCCGATCGAATTATTTGGTCCCACCCGTTATCAATGGGATCAGGGGTACTTTCAGCAAGAAATATATCGAAGAGTTGGTGCTGGTCTAGCCGAAAATCAAAGTTTATCAGAAGCTTGGTCTAAAATTCCTGAAAAATTAGCTTTTTATGATTACATAGGCAATAATCCGGCAAAAGGGGGATTATTTAGAGCGGGTTCAATGGACAACGGGGATGGAATCGCTGTTGGATGGTTAGGACACCCCACCTTTAGAGATAAAGAAGGGCGTGAACTCTTTGTACGTCGTATGCCTACCTTTTTTGAAACATTTCCGGTTGTTTTGGTAGACGGAGACGGAATTGTTAGAGCCGACGTTCCTTTTAGAAGGGCAGAGTCGAAGTATAGTGTCGAACAGGTAGGTGTAACTGTTGAGTTCTATGGTGGCGAACTCAATGGAGTCAGTTATAGCGATCCTGCGACTGTGAAAAAATATGCTAGACGTGCTCAATTGGGTGAAATTTTTGAATTAGATCGTGCTACTTTGAAATCCGATGGGGTTTTTCGTAGCAGTCCAAGGGGTTGGTTTACTTTTGGACACGCTTCGTTTGCTCTGCTGTTCTTCTTCGGACACATTTGGCATGGTGCTAGAACCTTGTTCAGAGATGTTTTTGCTGGTATTGATCCAGATTTGGATGCTCAAGTCGAATTTGGAGCATTCCAAAAACTTGGAGATCCAACTACAAGAAGACAAGTAGTCTAATACAATATTGCTCTGTTATTTTTTGTCTCTATTTTCTTTTTTTGATTTGATATAGCATAGGGTATCGGAGAAATCTTGATTTGAATCGCCGTCTTTTCTTTGACTCTTGCTCTTTCTTTATCCGGGAGCTGCTCTCCAATAAACAGGTATGAAAGCTATAATTGTAAACCACAATAGAATTTATGGAAGCATTGGTTTATACATTCCTCTTAGTCTCGACTCTAGGGATAATTTTTTTCGCTATCTTTTTTCGAGAACCGCCTAAAGTTCCAACTAAAAAGTAAAAAGGTTAAATGATTTTTCATTATTTCAATTGAAGTACTGAGCCCTCAATATTATGAGGCTCAGTACTTCAATTAGTCCCCGTGTTCCTCGAATGGATCTCTTAGTTGTTGAGAGGGTTGCCCAAAAGCAGTATATAAGGCATACCCAGTAAAACTTATAAGTAAACCAGATATAAAGATGGCGACTAGGGTTGCTGTTTCCATTATTAGATAATTTCAAGACCACAATGGATCTATGATAAGATCATTTATTTACAACGGAATGGTATACAAAGTCAACAGATCTCAATGAATACAAAATAGGATTTATGGCTACACAAACCGTTGAGGGCAGTTCTAGATCTGGTCCAAGACGAACTATTGTAGGGGATTTATTGAAGCCGTTGAATTCGGAATATGGTAAAGTAGCTCCTGGATGGGGAACTACTCCTTTGATGGGTGTTGCAATGGCTCTATTTGCGGTATTCCTATCTATTATTTTAGAAATTTATAATTCTTCCGTTTTATTGGACGGAATTTCAATGAATTAGATTCACAAGAACTAGGAAACCCTATCTTTTCAATACAAAGTGAAGCATTTAGGTCTTGAATTTTGATCCCATTCTACTTTGGTAGTTCGACCGCGGAATTTCTTTGTTTCTGTATTTCCGGAATATGAGTGTGTGACTTGTTATAATTGATCCTATTGATAGTACAGAAAAAAAGTCTGTCATCTTGATTTGATAGAGATGGTTTTACCTCGTCGGATATTTATTCTAGTATCTGGAGCACGGAATATATCAAATAGATCACGAAGTATTAGAACTATGATTCATACTTAATAGTCAGACCTCGTGACCGGACTACAAAAAAACTTTCCAAAGAGTTCTAAATCAAAAGATTTTTCTTCTTTCAAACTCCAGTTTATACCTATTTTGTTTGATAAAGGACAAAGGTCTGTTTCTTTGTATTTTTAATCATTATATCTATATCTATTCATTGAATTAAGTGATGATACAAGGATTCTTACTCAGGGAATCTTTGGACTTAGTTTGAAGGTTTTATTGAATCATCGTGTTTCTAGTATGAATCTGGGGTTTCAATCGATTCATAGGGTCTAAACAAGAGAATTCCTATTAATAATAAAGAAAACAAAGGCGCATTACACATAAAAAAAAAAAAAAAAAAGAAAAAAATAGGTAAATAGAAGATTCAAGAGGCCCCTAACGATCAACATAAAGAGAAATGAGCTAACTTGATATTTTGGCATTATAACCACAAAGAAGAGCTGTCGGATTTTTCTTCTTTCATATCTTTAGAGAAGGTTGAATCAGAAGATTCAGAAGTTTCAAACTTTCTATTTCATATCCGTTGCAACCAGTATTTTGGTTTTCTGTTTGAGCTGTACGAGATGAAATTCTCATATACGGTTCTCGGAGGGGGAGTTCCCTTGGCTTACCTATCTCAATAAAGTCTATGATTGGTTCGAAGAACGTCTCGAAATTCAGGCGATTGCAGATGATATAACTAGTAAATACGTTCCTCCTCATGTCAACATATTTTATTGTCTAGGAGGAATTACACTTACTTGTTTTTTAGTACAAGTAGCTA